TTTAATATTTATATATAAAATTATTACATATGGTATTGTTTATTATTAAATTATATTTTTTTTAATCAAAAAAAATAAAAATTTATATTTATATAATAAATAAATATATAAATATATGTTTATGCGCGTATATTTATATATATATATATATTTATACATATATATAAATAATTTAATATATTATTATAATTTATAATTAATATATATATATTATATAATTATAAATTATAATAATATATTAAATTATATTTAATATATTAATATATTTATAATATATTATTTATTTCAATGATTATAAATTGATTATATTTAATTTAATTTTTAATATATTATTATGAAAAAGAAAAAAAAAGAAATATTAAATATTTAATAAGTTATATTAAATATTTAATATATAAGTAATATATGTAAATTAAAAGTTTAAAATATAAAAAAAAAAAAAAAAATCTATACAAATTTGATATTATATAGATAAAATTTTATATTTTATACAATTTATTTTAAATTTATTTTACATATAAATTTTAGTAGAAAATTTTAATTATTTTAAAAATAATTTTAATGTGATTGTAGTAATTTAAATTAAAAATTTAAGAAATTAAGATTTAGTAATATAAAAATTAATAACTAATTTTGTGCCAGCAGTTGCGGTTAAACAAAAGTTAAATTAAATTTTTTTAGTTTATAATGAATATTAATTATATTTAAATTAAAAATAAATTTATTAAGTGAAATTTTAATTTTATTAAAATTTATTTGATATTTATGAATTAATAAATTTTATAATAAACTAGGATTAGATACCCTATTATTAGAATTTTAATAAAAAATACTAAAATAGTAAATAATATTATATTGAAACTTAAATAAAATGGCGGTATTTTAGTTTATTTAGAGGAATCTGTTTATTAATTGATAGTCCACGAATAAATTTACTTAATGTATTATTTTGTATATCATTGTTAAAAAAATATTTTTAGATAAAAATAATATTTTAAAATTTAAAATTTAAATTAACTCAGATCAAGATGCAGATTATAACTAAGTTTAAAATGGATTACAATAAAATTATTTATATGAATAAAATTTTTGTAAAATTTTTTTGAAGGTGGATTTAAATGTAATTTTAATTAGTTTTTTAAAATGATTAATAATTAAAATATGTACATATTGCCCGTCACTTTCATTTAAAAATTGAAATAAGTCGTAACAAAGTAGGGGTACTGGAAAGTGCCCCTAGAATGAACAAATTAGAGCTTGAAAAGCATTTCATTTACATTGAAAAGATATTAAAATTTAATTAATTTGAGGGGGGAAATTAATAGAATTATATATATAGTAAAAAAAGTTTTAATAAGGGGGGTATTAAAGTATTTTTTTAGAAAAAATGTAAATTTTTATAGTGGATTAGTATTAAAAAGGAAATTTGAAATAGGGTAAAAACAAATTATTAGGAAAGTAAATTTAGTTTATTGTATCTTGTGTATCAGGGTTTATTGAAAAATAATTTTTAGGTTGAATAATCTCGAATTTAAAAGAGCTAATTAATTATAAAAGTTAATGTAGTATAATTATTTTAAATTATTAATTGGAAATGAAATGTTAATCGTTTTTAAATATATCTAGTTTTTTTAGAAAAAAATTTAATTTAAAATTTAAAAAATTTATTAATTTAATGATTAATTATAAGATTTTAAAATTAAGTAAATTAGGGGATGAGCTTTAATTTAAAAAATTATAATTAAAAAATAGTGAAATAAAAAAATTTTAAAATTTATATTGTTTAGAAATTATAATTTATTATAAATAATTTTATAAAATACAAAATTTAAATTAAAATTTAAATTTTTATAAAAAAATATTTTTTAATAAATTAAAATTAGCAATAATGATAAAATTAGTATATTATGAAAAAAAAAAATTAATTTAAATTTAAATTAATAAAAAGGAATTCGGCAAAAATTTTTATCCACTTGTTTATCAAAAACATGGTTTTTTGATAATAATTTAAAATTTAATCTGCCCACTGATATAGATTAAAGGGCTGCAGTATATTGACTGTACAAAGGTAGCATAATCATTAGTCTTTTAATTGAAGACTTGTATGAAAGATTTGATGAGATATAAGCTGTCTCTTATTTATTTTTAGAAATTAATTTTCTAGTTAAAAAGCTAGAATGTTTATAAAAGACGAGAAGACCCTATAGAGTTTTATAGATAAAATTATAATAATTAAATATATAGAATAAAAATTAAAATATTTTTATTTATTTTATTGGGGTGATAAAAAAATTGATTTAACTTTTTTTAAAATAAAAACATAGATAAGTGATTATGAGATCCAATATTATTGATTAAAAGAAAAAATTACCTTAGGGATAACAGCGTAATTTTTTTTTTTAGTACAGATAAAAAGGAAAGTTTGCGACCTCGATGTTGGATTAAGATAAAATTTGAATGCAAAAGTTTAAAATTTTGATCTGTTCGATCATTGAAATCTTACATGATCTGAGTTCAAACCGGTGTGAGCCAGGTTGGTTTCTATCTTTATATGGTTAGGATATTTCAGTACGAAAGGATCAAATATTTTAAATAATTTAATTAATAAGGATTTCATTAATGAATTAATTATACTATTTTGGCAGAAAAGTGTGATGATTTTAGAATTCATTAATGTATAATGATTATTTATATAGATAGTAATGTTAAATATAGATATATTGAACCTTTTGATTGGGGTATTGATTTTAATATTAGGAGTGTTAATTGGGGTTGCTTTTTTAACATTATTGGAGCGTAAGGTTTTAGGTTATATTCAAATTCGTAAAGGTCCTAATAAGATAGGGGTTCTTGGAATTTTACAGCCTTTTAGAGATGCTATTAAGTTATTTTCTAAGGAACAAACTTTTTTAATTTATTCAAATTATTATTCATATTATTTTTCCCCTATTATTGGGTTTATACTTTCATTAATTATTTGATCAATTATTCCTTATATATTTAATATAATTACATTTAATTTAGGGGTAATTTTTTTTTTATGTTGTACAAGAGTTGGGGTTTATATTTTATTAATTGCTGGGTGATCTTCTAATAGAAATTATTCTTTATTAGGGGGATTACGAGCGGTAGCTCAGACAATTTCTTACGAAGTAAGTTTAGCATTAATTTTAATATCAAGAATTATTTTAGTTATAAATTTTAATTTATTAATTTTTAGTAATTATCAAATATTAGTTTGATTATTTTTTTTAATAATTCCTTTATCATTGTGTTTTTTTTCTTCAATATTGGCTGAGACTAATCGGACTCCTTTTGATTTTGCTGAGGGGGAGAGTGAATTAGTTTCTGGGTTTAATATCGAGTATAGAAGAGGAGGATTTGCTTTAATTTTTTTAGCTGAGTATTCTAGAATTTTATTTATAAGAATATTATTTGTTATTTTATATATAGGGGGGTATGATTTAAATATTATTTTTTATTTTAAATTAGCATTTATTTCATTTTTTTTTATTTGAGTTCGGGGGACTTTACCTCGTTATCGTTATGATAAGTTAATGTCTTTATGTTGAAAAAGATATTTACCTGTTTCCTTAAATTATTTAATTTTTTTTTTAGGGGTAAAAATAATTTTAATTTATAAAATTAATTTAGTATAAATTAATAGAATTTATTATTCTTTCTTAAGTTTTCAAAACAAATGCTTTTACAAGCTCATTAATTAATAAAAAATTAATTTATCTCAGAATTTATTAAAAATTGGGTTAATAATAAAATAAGAAAAGTAAATTAAAGTTAAAATTTGGCCTGTTAAAATATAAGGTATTTCAACTGGACGGGCTCCAATTCAAGTTAATAAGATAATTGTTGTAATTAAGGATCAAAATAAAATTTGATTAAGGGGGTAGAATTGGATACCTTGAATTTTTTTATTAAATGTAAATGGTAAAATAATTAGGATTAGAATTGATATTACTAAAGCGATTACTCCACCTAGTTTATTGGGGATTGATCGAAGAATGGCATAGGCAAATAAGAAATATCATTCAGGTTGAATGTGGATTGGAGTCACTAAGGGGTTGGCAGGGATGAAATTATCAGGGTCTCCTAATAAGTAAGGATTGTTAAGTGTTAATAAGCATAAAATAAAAATTAAAATAATAAATCCAATTAAATCCTTAAATGTAAAGAATGGGTGAAAGGGGATTTTATCAATATTACTATTAATACCCAGAGGGTTATTAGATCCTGTTTGATGGAGGAAAAGTAGGTGGATTACGGTTAATATTAGGATAATAAAAGGGAATAAAAAATGGAAAGTATAAAATCGAGTTAATGTAGCATTATCAACTGCAAATCCCCCTCAAATTCAGTTGACTAATATAGTTCCTAAATAAGGAATTGCAGAGAGTAAGTTTGTAATAACTGTGGCCCCTCAAAATGATATTTGACCTCAGGGTAAAACGTATCCTATAAAAGCTGTAGCTATCAATAAAAATAAAATAATTACACCAATTATTCACGTTAATTTTAAATTGAATGATTCATAATACATACCTCGTCCAATATGTAGATAGACGCAAATAAAAAAAAATGAGGCCCCATTAGCATGGAGAGTTCGAATCAATCATCCATAATTAACATTTCGACAAATATAGTTTACTCTAAAAAAAGCTAATTCAGTGTTAGCTGAATAATATATAGTTAGGAATAAGCCGGTTAAGATTTGGGTTACAAGGCAGAGAGCTAAGAGGGAACCAAAATTTCATCAGGAAGAGATATTCGATGGAGAAGGAAGATCAATTAAAGATCCATTGATAATCTTGATGACAGGGTGTGTTTTGCGGATAGGATTAAAAAAATTTATCATTAGTTATAACATAGGTCGAAGGGGTCCAAAAAAGATATTAGTAATTTTAACTACTGCAATTAAAGTAATAAATAAATAAATGATTATTAAAAATATCAGAAAATAAGTTTGTTCATTATATAATTTAGATAAATTAAAATTGTATTCATTATTAAAAAAAAAAAGGTTATTAAAAAAATAAATTATTTCTTCATTAAAATAAAAGTTTATTCAAGAAAGATTATTTTTTAAATAAAATGCAACAATAAGGGAGTAGAAAATTCTAATTAAAAATAAGACTTTGTTAATTAAGTTAATTTTGAATAATTCATTAGAGGCGATTCTGGATACGTAGATAAATAATACGAGAAGTCCCCCTAAAAAAATTAAAAATAGAATATATGAAAATCAGTAAGTATTGATTAGTATCCCTGATAGAGTGCATATTAATAAAGTTTGAATCAAAATTATTATCCCTATTGCTAAAGGGTGGTTAGTGGGGAATATAAATAAACATAAAAAAAAAATTAAATTTGATAAAAATATTTTTATAATATCAAAGAATAGTTTAATGAAAATAGTAATTTTGGAGATTACTGATAAAGAATATCTTTTTCTTTGAAGTTTTTAAAGAAGAATCTTATTTTTGGTTTACAAGACCAAAGTTTTTTTTAAACTATAAAAACAAATGATAATGAGATTATTAATTTTAGTAATATTTTTAATTGGGAATATAATTTTTGTTTCAAAGCATAAGCATCTATTAATTGTTTTAATAAGTTTAGAGTTTATTGTTTTAAGAATTTTTTTTTTATTAATATTATATTTAATAGAAATTAATTATAACATATATATATTAATAGTATTTTTAGTATTTTCTGTTTGTGAAGGTGCTTTAGGGCTTTCTATTTTAGTTTCAATAATTCGAACTCACGGGAATGATTATTTTCAAAGATTTAATCTAATTTAGATGATAAAATTCTTATTAATAATAATTTTTATGATGCCTTTATGTTTAGGGGGGAATATATTTTGGTTAATTCAATGTATTTTTATAATTATAATATTTATATTTATAAACAGAAGTATTAGTATTATAAATTTTTTTAATTTGAGATATATGTTAGGGTGTGATATAATTTCTTATGGGTTAATTTTATTGAGAATCTGAATTACTTTCTTAATAATTATAGCAAGTGAGAAGTTAAATAAGGAGAAATTTTTTGATAAGTATTTTTTATTAAATATTATTTTTTTAATAATAATATTATATTTAACATTTAGAGTTATAAATTTATTCATGTTTTATTTATTTTTTGAGAGAAGTTTGATTCCTACATTAATATTAATTATTGGGTGGGGGTATCAGCCTGAGCGTATTCAAGCTGGGATATATTTATTATTTTATACTTTATTTGCTTCTTTGCCTTTATTGATAGGAATTTTTTATATTTACCAAGAAATAAATTATATGGTAATATATATAATAAAATTTTATGATTATCATTTGGTTACTTTGTATTTAAGTTTAATATTGGCTTTTTTAGTGAAAATACCTATGTACTTTGTTCATCTATGATTACCGAAAGCTCATGTTGAAGCTCCTATTTCTGGTTCTATGATTTTAGCTGCTATTATGTTAAAGTTAGGGGGGTATGGGCTTCTACGAATTTTATTAATTTTACAGAAAATTAATTTTTCTTTGGGGTATATTTGGGTAGCAATTAGATTAATTGGGGGGTTTTATATTAGTTTGAAGTGTTTTTGTCAAATTGACATAAAGTCTTTGATTGCCTATTCATCAGTAGCTCATATAAGTATTGTTATTGGGGGGATTATTACGATAAATTATTGAGGGTATTTAGGAGCTTATATTTTAATAATTGGGCATGGATTATGTTCATCTGGGATATTTTGTTTGTCAAATGTTAATTATGAGCGCATAAATAGACGAAGTTTATATTTAAATAAAGGGATGATAAATTTTATACCCACTATAAGATTATGATGATTTTTAATAATATCTTCTAATATAGCAGCTCCTCCTTCCCTTAATTTAATAGGTGAAATTAGTTTAATTAATAGATTAGTAAGATGATCATGGCTAAGAATAATTTTATTGACGATAATTTCTTTCTTTAGAGCTGGGTATAGTTTATATTTATATTCTTATACTCAACATGGAGGGTGTAATTCAAGAATTTATAGATTTTATAGAGGGGTATCACGAGAGTATTTAATATTAATATTGCATTGGTTACCTTTAAATATCTTAGTTTTAAAAATTGATTACAGAATAATTTGATTTTATTAGAATAGTTTAATTAAAACATTGATTTGTGGTGTCAAAAATATGAAGAAATTCATTTTTAATTATTAAAAAGTATTCAGTTTGTTTCATTAGATTTTTTTTTTTATTTTTTTTTATATTGATTAATTTTTTTTTTACGATTTATTTTATTATAAAAAATATGGTATTATTTTTAGAATGGGAAATTATTTCTTTAAATTCAGTAAGAGTAGTAATAACTATTTTATTAGATTGAATATCTTTATTATTTATAATATTTGTTTCTTTAATTTCTTCTTCAGTTATTTATTATAGAAAGAGATATATGGGGTCTGAATTAAATTTGAATCGTTTTATTTATTTAGTTTTAATATTTGTATTTTCTATAATATTATTAATTATTAGCCCTAATATAATTAGAATTTTATTAGGTTGGGATGGTTTAGGGTTAGTTTCTTATTGTCTGGTAATTTATTATCAAAATGTAAAATCTTATAATGCTGGGATATTAACAGCTTTATCTAATCGAATTGGGGACGTTATAATTTTACTTTTAATTTCTTGAATATTAAATTATGGGAGTTGAAATTATATTTTTTATTTAAATTTTATAGGGGGGGATTATACGATAAAGATTATTGGGTTATTAGTAATTATAGCTGCTATAACTAAGAGAGCTCAAATTCCTTTTAGATCTTGGCTGCCTGCAGCCATGGCTGCTCCCACTCCTGTTTCTGCTTTAGTTCATTCTTCTACTTTAGTAACAGCTGGGGTTTATTTATTAATTCGATTCAATAATTTATTAGTTGATTTATTTTTCTTGAAGTATTTATTATTGATTTCAGGTTTAACAATAATAATAGCTGGAATTAGAGCTAATTATGAGTTTGATTTAAAGAAAATTATTGCTCTATCAACATTAAGACAATTAGGTTTAATAATAAGAATTTTAAGAATAGGGTTTTATGATTTAGCTTTTTTTCATTTATTAACTCATGCTATATTTAAAGCTTTATTATTTATATGCGCAGGGGTTATTATTCATATAATAAATGATAGTCAGGATATTCGGTCAATGGGGGGGATTAGACTGTATATCCCATTAACTTCTTTATGTATAAATATTTCAAATTTAGCTTTATGTGGGATTCCTTTTTTAGCAGGATTTTATTCTAAGGATATAATTTTAGAAATGGTGAGTATAAGAAATTTAAATTTAATAATTTTTTATTTATATTATTTTTCAACTGGTTTAACTATATTTTATACTATTCGATTATTAATATATTTAATAGTGAATGATTTTAATTTAGTTGCTATTTATAATTTATATGATGAGGATTATGTAATATTAAAAAGAATAATAATTTTATTAATAATAAGATTAATTTCTGGGAGATTTTTAAGTTGATTAATTTTTTATTGTCCTTACATAATTTATTTATCTTTTTCTTTGAAAATAATGGTTATTTATGTTTCTATCTTAGGGGCATTTATAGGTTATTTAATTAGTATAATAAATATTTATTCTATAAATAAGTTTACAATAACTTATTCTTTAAGTTATTTTTTTGTTTCAATATGATTTTTACCTAGTTTATCCACTTATGGATTAAATTATCTTTTTTTAAATTATAGACAAAAATTATTTAAAAATATTGATTTAGGTTGGAGAGAATATTGAAGAGGACAAGGAGTTTATAATATTGTTAAATATAATTCTGTTGTTTATTATGTTTATCAGATAAATAATTTTAAAACTTATTTATTTAGATTTATTTTATGAGTATTATTTATAATTACTATGATTATAATTTAATTTAAATAGCTTAATATTTAGAGTATAATATTGAAGATATTAGGGTGATTGATGAATCTTTAAATATATTTATTTATAAAAATGGGTATTTTATTTTTACAGTGAAAATGTAATGTTTTGTGTAAACTATATAAATAAGAAATATTAATGAATTAAATCACTATAAATTAAGTTAGCAGCTTAATTACAAATATATTTCTTAATTGGAATTAAGAATTCAATTATATCATTAACAGTGATATACCTCTATTTTGGTTTCAATTAATAAATAAGGAGTAATTAACTCTATCTTTTAAGTCGAAATTAAATGCAAAATTGCTTCTTATTTATTAAGATAAATTGAATCTCAATATTTTTTGAATGCAAATCAAATATTTTATTTAAATTATAATCCTAAATTTAGTTTGATCAGTTTAGTATGGTTTGGTTTCATTCATGATAAAGTCCTACAAGAAGAATGCTAATAAAAAAAAAACTAATTTTGAATCATGAGATAAAATTTACTATTTTGAATGTTGCAATGATTGGGAAAATTAAAGCAATTTCTACATCAAAAATTAAAAAAATTATTGTGATTAAAAAAAAATGTAAAGAAAAGGGGATACGGGCAATAGATTTAGGATCGAAACCACATTCAAATGGGGAACATTTTTCACGGTCAAGGAATGATTTTTTTGAGATTAATATAGAAATTAGTATGAAAATGTTAGAAATAAGGATAAAAATTATGATTAAAATTGTTATTATAGAAATTATTTATATTAAAATTATTAAACTTTTTGATTGGAAGTCAAATATACTAAATATATTATATAAATAATTAATTTCCTCACCAATAGATTGAGACATAAAGGAATAGTCATACTACATCAACAAAGTGTCAATATCATGCTGCAGCTTCAAATCCAAAGTGATGGGAGTTAGAAAAGTGATTGTTAATTAATCGAATTAAGCAGGTTAATAAAAAAATTGTTCCAATAATAACATGTAACCCATGGAATCCTGTGGCTATAAAGAAAGAGGCCCCATAGATACTATCTGCAATAGTAAAGGGGGCTTCTAGGTATTCGTATGCTTGGAGAATGGTAAAATAAATACCTAAGAATACTGTTAAGAATAGACTTTGGGTTGCTTGAGTAAAATTATTTTCTATAATAGCATGATGGGTTCAAGTGACTGTAATTCCTGAAGAGATTAGAATGATAGTATTAAGGAGGGGAATTTGAAAAGGGTTAAAGGCAATAATATCTATTGGAGGTCATATAGAACCAATTTCAATATTGGGGGAAAGTCTACTATGAAAAAAAGCCCAAAAAAATGAAATAAAAAAGAAAATTTCTGATACAATAAATAAAATTATTCCTCATCGAAGTCCATTAGAAACTAATAAGGTATGTTTACCTTGGTAAGCCCCTTCTCGACAAATGTCTCGTCATCATTGATATATAGTTAGTAAAATAATGGCATACCCAATAATTAGAAGGTATGTATTAAAATTGTGGAATCATTTAATTAATCCTGTAACTAAAGTTATTACGCCGATGGCTCCTGTTAATGGTCATGGGCTAAAGTCAACTAAATGGTAAGGGTGATTGTAATGATTAGACATTAGTTTACTTCACTAGAATAAAGTGTACTTAAAACAGAGATTACATAAGCTTGAATAATAGCAACAGCTGATTCAAGGATTAATAATAAAATTTGGATAATAACTAAAAAAATAATTAAGTAATTTGGTATATTAATTCCGGTTCTTCTTAATAATGTTAAAAGCAAATGCCCAGCAATTATATTAGCTGTTAATCGAACTGCTAATGTTCCGGGGCGAATAATATTACTAATTGTTTCAATTAATACTATAAAAGGCATAAGGATTGCTGGGGTTCCTTGAGGAATTATATGAAGGAATATATTTTGGGTATTATAAATTCATCCGTAGATTATAAATCTTAATCATAAAGTTAATGAGATAGATAGGGTAATATTTAAATGACTAGTACTTGTGAAAATATAAGGGAATAACCCTAAGAAATTATTAAATAAAATAAAAAAAAATAGTGAAATAAAAATAAAAGTTGATCCTCTAATTCCGTTGGGTCCTAATAAAGTTTTAAATTCGTTATTTAATTTATTTGAGATAAAATTTCATATAATAAAATGACGATTTGGGATTAATCAAAATGATATAGGGATGAATAAGATTCCAAGGAAAGTACTTACTCAGTTTAAGGATAAATTTAATAAATTTGTTGAGGGGTCAAAAATTGAAAATAGGTTATTTATCATTTTCAAGAGTTATTTTTTTTTTTAAGAAAGTTAATATTTTTGTTACTTATATTAATTTTATAATTATAAATGAAGTAATTTATAATTATAAAAGTAATAAAAATTAAAATGAAAAGGAAAAAAGAAAGAAGTCAATTAATAGGTATTATTTGAGGTATAAAAGAATATTACTTGAGTAATAATTTAAATTTGACATATTTATGTTATTTATTAACTAATTCTTTCATTAGAAGTAATTGCTAATTTACTATAAAATGGTTTAAGAGACCAGTACTTGCTTTCAGTCATCTAATGAATAGTTATTAATTCAATTAATAAAATTTTTAATAGGAACGCTTTCTACAACAATAGGTATAAATCTGTGATTAGCCCCACAAATTTCAGAGCATTGTCCATAAAAAATTCCTGGGCGATTAATGAAAAATCTAGTTTGATTTAATCGCCCAGGGTTGGCATCAATTTTTACCCCTAAAGACGGGATTGTTCAAGAGTGGATTACATCAGTAGCAGTTACTATAATTCGGATTTGATTATTTATAGGTAAAATAATTCGATTGTCTACATCAAGGAGGCGGAAATTATTTAAATTTTCATTAGGTTGAAGTATATAAGAATCAAATTCAATATCAGTAAAATCTGAATATTCATAACTTCAGTACCATTGATGACCAATTGATTTTAAGGTTACAATTGGACTGTTAAGTTCATCTAAAAGATATAATAGGCGTAGAGATGGTAATGCAATAAAAATTAAAGTAATAGCGGGTAAAATGGTTCAAATTAATTCAATTATTTGTCCTTCTAATAAAAATCGATTAATATATTTGTTAAAAAATAAACTAATTATTAAATAAGCTACTAAGATTAAAATTATAGTTAAAATAATTAGAGTATGGTCGTGGAAAAAAATAATTTGTTCTATTAGAGGAGAGGCTCCGTTTTGGTAATTAAAGTTAGATCAAGTTGCCATTTCTAAAAAAAGGAGAAACCTTTATAAATGGGGTTTAAATCCAGTACATATAATCTGTCATATTAGAAGTTACTTAAAATAGGTAATTCATTATAAGAATGTTCTGCTGGGGGTAAATTTTGGTATCATTCGATAGAAGAGGGTATATTTAGAGAAAATAGAATAATTCGTTGGTTGATTATTGATTGTCACACAATAATAATTATTAAGATTATTGAGAATAAGGAAATATATGATCCAAATGATGAAATAATATTTCATGATAAAAATCTATCAGGATAATCTGAATACCGTCGAGGTATACCTGCAAGTCCTAAAAAATGTTGAGGGAAAAATGTTAAGTTTACTCCAATAAATATGGAGATAAATTGAATTTTTAATAGGTATGGGTTAAGTACCAATCCTGTAAATAAAGGGTATCAATGGATAAATCCTCCGAAAATAGCAAATACTGCCCCTATAGATAGAACATAATGGAAGTGAGCTACTACATAATATGTATCATGTAATGTGATATCAATTGAGGAATTAGCTAAAATTACTCCGGTTAATCCCCCAATAGTAAATAAGAAAATAAATCCTAATCCTCATATTATAGAGGGGCTATAATTAATTTGGGCTCCATGTAAAGTTGCTAATCAACTAAAAATTTTAATTCCTGTTGGAACAGCAATAATTATTGTGGCAGATGTAAAATAAGCTCGAGTATCGATATCTATACCTACTGTAAATATATGATGAGCTCACACAATAAACCCTAACAGCCCAATGGCTATTATTGCGTAGATTATCCCTAATACCCCAAAAGTTTCTTTTTTACCGCTTTCTTGAGAAATAATATGGGAAATTATTCCAAATCCTGGAAGAATTAAAATGTAGACCTCAGGGTGCCCAAAAAATCAGAATAAATGTTGGTATAAAATTGGGTCTCCCCCTCCTGCGGGGTCAAAAAAGGAAGTATTTAGGTTTCGATCTGTTAAAAGTATTGTAATAGCTCCAGCCAATACAGGTAAAGATAAAAGAAGTAAAAGAGCTGTAATACCTACAGCTCAAACAAATAAAGGTATTTGATCAAAGGATAAATTATTAATTCGTATATTAATAATTGTAGTGATGAAATTAATTGCTCCTAAAATTGATGAAATTCCAGCTAAATGTAGGGAGAAAATGGCTAAATCGACTGAGGAGCCTCCGTGGGAGATATTAGAAGATAGTGGGGGGTAAACTGTTCATCCTGTTCCTGCTCCATTTTCAACAATTCTTCTGGAAATTAATAGAATTAATGAGGGGGGAAGAAGTCAGAAACTTATGTTATTTATTCGAGGGAAGGCTATATCAGGGGCTCCTAGTATTAAAGGAACTAGTCAGTTTCCAAATCCACCAATTATAATCGGTATCACTATAAAGAAAATTATAATAAAAGCATGAGCTGTAACAATAGTATTATAAATTTGGTCATCTCCGATTAAAGATCCAGGGGCCCCTAGTTCTGTACGGATTAATAATCTTAAAGAGGTTCCAATTATTCCTGCTCAGACACCAAAAATGAAATATAAAGTTCCAATATCTTTATGATTAGTAGAAAAAAGTCATTTTCGCAATAAAATGGCTGAGTTAGAGGCGATAAATTGTAAATTTATTTACGAGATGAATCTCTTTTATTAAGTCTTATATTCAAGTATGATTTAAAATTGCAAATTTTAAGGTATAATATAATTATTATTAAGGCTTAAAGAATTTCTTTATAAATAATTTTGAAGATTATTAGTTTAAATTTAACTTAAAACCTTAATATTAAAAAAAAAATAATGTTCTTAAAATCATTCCTAATAATGAAATTATATTTAAGGAATAAATTAAAATAATTAAATTATTTTTAAAAAATAATTTAAATCATTTTAATTTAATTGCGTAAAATATAAAAGAGGAATAAATAATTCGGGTATAAATAAAAAGTATGATTAAACTTCTTATAATAAAAATGAATGTCACAATAAAAAATTTATTTAAAATTAAATGATTAATAACTAATCATTTAGGGAAAAATCCTAAGAAGGGGGGCAATCCTCCTAAAGAAAGAAAATTAAATATAATTGTAAGTTTAATAAAATAATTAAAATTAAAATTAAATAATTGATTTATATAAAAAACATTAATAGTAAAAAAAATAAAACAAGAGATAAATAAAAATATTGAGTAGAATAAAAAATAAGTTAGTCATAAATTTTCTCTAATTAGTAAGGTAGAAATTATCCAACCTAGATTGTTAATTGATGAGAAAGCTATAAGTTTACGTAAAGAGGATTGATTAAAACTACCAATAGTTCCGATTAATACATTTAGGATTACAATAAAAATTAAATAATTAAAATTTATACAATATGAAAGGAGAATTATAGGGGAAATTTTTTGTCAAGTTATTAAAATAAAATTATTAAATCATGATAATCCTTCTATAATGTTAGGGAACCAGAAATGGAAAGGAACTGATCCTATTTTTATTAGTAAGGTTGAATTAATAAAAATTAATATAAGGGGGCTGTAAAAAAAATTTTTAGTTAATAGAAAATTAAGTAAGATAATGAACAAAAAATTAATTGAAGCAATAGATTGGGTTAAGAAATATTTTAATGAGGCTTCTGAATTAAGTAAGTTTAGGGGGGAAGATATTAGGGGGATAAAGCTTAATAAATTAATTTCTAATCCGACTCAACAACCTAGTCAAGAATTAGCTGAAATTGAAATTATTGTTCTAAAAAATAAAATAAATAAAAAAAATATTTTATTAGAATTGTTGGTATATAGGATTAAAAATAAGAATATAAATTCTTTTATGAAGTTGTTCATATTTTTATAATTATATTTTAGTGTACGATGCACAATAATTTTTGAAATTATTAGATATAGTTTAATTCTATAAGATATAATAAAGGTAAAAAATTACATAATTTATCCTATCAGAATAATCCTTTTAATCAGGCACTTTATTTTTAAAAAAAAGGGATTTCCTTTATATTTGGGGTATGAACCCAAAAGCTTTATTTAGCTTATTTTTAA